AGGGATAGTTTTGTTAATTAATGTGATGTGTTGTTATCTTTTTTTATTGATTTTATTTTTGTTTGTTTTGTGGTTTTGGGTCTAGGTGGGAGGGTTGTGATTGGGGTAGGTGCTGTTCTTTGGTGAGATCATATAAATGTTTGTTGAATTGGTTGTTAAATTTTGGTGAATTTGTTGATGTTTGTTGAGTTTTTGAATAGGGGGAAGTTAGAGGATTGTTGGTTGTAAATGAACGAATGGTTAGCGTTTGTACATTGTAGGGATTTATTTAATAAATTTAGTTTGTTTTTTTGTTAATTTAACAAAATAAAAATAAACGATAAAAAAAAGGGGTAAAAATGGGGGTTTAGGTGTAAATTCCTAGGAATAGGTAGAAAAAAAAATATGTCCGGCAACCATTACATTATCAGCTACTATATAGGTAGCTGGGGGACCCACCATGAATGGGGTAAAAGTGCATCAGTGTCAAGTTTGAGACGACCTTATCCATACAACCATGACACTAGGTACTCTAGAGGGCAATACAGCCGCTCGGATGTCATGTGATGGACATGTCAAGAGGAAGATATCTCCTGCTACGCACTTGAAGGGCTTATTGAAGAGACCCCAAAAAGAAACCAAGCGTAGAAGATGTCGGATGCCGCGATAACGAAATCAGGGAGGAGTGTTCAACCGACATATCTGTATCTGTGAAGAGCAAGAAGGAGTGAATTAGGCAAGTTATGGCCCTGAAATAGGAACCAGAGCGCAAAAGAGCAAGTTGGGCTAGGGTGTAGGGGGAAAGTATGGTCCTGAAGCTGGTCGTTTAAGGTAATTACTACGTCGAGTAGCTCGGTTCTCGTGAGGATTACGATTAATAGATAACCAGGTTCTCTGGCTTGGGAGTACTTGAAAGCTGTTGGTCGGGAATTGTTACCTAGGAGGTGGGCGAAACGTATGGGCTCTGGGATTCATGAGTGTACTAGGATATTCCTCGTTTACTAGAGTGGGTTTGTTATGTACGGTTGGGTATTGTCGATCTTGGGTAACGCTTGTCTAGTGTTTGTTAGGTAGGATCACTTGGGTTCTATGCACTTGAAATAGGAATGTGCCTGGGTGTTATGCTTGTCCGTATGGTCTTTTATGGGCTGTGATATGTGAGTTTGGTAAGGAATAGCATTACTTGTTATGTGGAATATCCTACATTAATATAATGTCTGATGTGGACAATAATAGTATGCAAAGTAATACATACCCTAAAAATCATGTAAAAACATGTAGAAAACATGTTGGGGGGGTAAGGGGGGGGTGGGAATTGTAGGGTTTTAGTTCCTGTAGTTAAATTTCATTAACGATGGCTTTTCAGGCCATAGATCTTAGAGAGAGGCTAAGTAGGAACTTATGATAAATTTTGTTTTATTTATAGGTTTATGTTTCGCATTGGGAGGGTTAGCGGTTGCGTCTAATCCCTCTCCTTATTATGGGGTGGTAGGTTTGGTTGTGGCTTCAATTGCTGGGTGTGGGTGATTGGTGAGTTTAGGGGTTTCTTTTGTGTCTCTGGTACTGGTAATGGTGTATCTAGGGGGTATGTTGGTGGTGTTTGTTTATTCGGTGTCATTAGCAGCGGACCCTTATCCTGAGTCTTGGGCTGATTGAGGGGTTGTTGGCTATGCTTTTGGGATGGGGTTAGTTGTTGTTGTGGGAATTGTGGTGTGAGGGTTTTCTGGATTGTTTGTGGGAGGGGAGACGGTAAATAATGGGGGGTTATCGTTGGTTCGGGTGGATTTTACTGGTGTAGCTACGTTTTATTCTTGAGGGGCGGGGCTGTTTTTAATTGCTGGGTGAGGACTGTTGTTAACTTTATTTGTGGTTCTAGAGCTTGTGCGGGGGTTATCTCGGGGGGCAATTCGGGCAGTTTAATGGGTAGGTCAGAAAGTAGTTTAGTTGAAAATACCAGCTTTGGGAGTTGGTGATAGAGGTTTGACTCCTTTCTTTCTGAATATGAACTCTAAGAAGGGGTGTAATCTTCAATCTTTGGCTTACAAGACCAATGTTTTTATAAACTATTAGAGTTGATTAGAGGTTTAGTAGTTTGTTCTCTAGCATGTTTGCGATGGGGAACAGGACTAGAATGATTGTGAAGTAGCTGAGTGAGGCTAGTTGTCCAATGATGATGAAAGGGTGTTCTACTGGTTGGCTGCCTACTCATGTTAGGATGAGTAGGTTGGCCACTAGGGCTCAGAATAGGATTTGTGATAGAGGTCGGAAAGTCATTGATCGTTGTTTGGATTTGTGGAGAAGTGGTGCTAGGAATAGGACTAAGACTGAGGCGGCTAGGGCTAGGACTCCTCCTAGTTTGTTTGGGATGGATCGGAGAATAGCGTATGCAAATAGGAAGTATCATTCAGGTTTAATATGTGGGGGTGTTGCTAGAGGGTTGGCGGGCGTGAAATTTTCTGGGTCTCCTAGGAGGTTTGGGGAAAATAATGCTAGGGTGACTAAAGGGATTAGTATTAATGCAAATCCTAGAATGTCTTTGATGGAGTAGTAGGGGTGGAATGGAATTTTATCGCAGTCTGAGGGAATTCCTAGGGGATTGTTTGATCCTGTTTCGTGTAAGAAGGTCAGGTGGACTAGTGTCAGTCCTGCAATTACGAATGGGAGGAGAAAGTGCAGGGCGAAGAATCGGGTTAGTGTGGGGTTGTCTACTGAAAATCCTCCTCAGGCTCATTCTACTAGTGTTTGTCCAATGTATGGGATTGCTGAGAATAGATTAGTAATTACTGTTGCTCCTCAGAATGACATTTGTCCTCATGGCAGGACGTAGCCTACGAAAGCAGTTGCTATTAGGGTTAGTAGTAGAATTACTCCAATGTTTCAGGTTTCTTTGTTTAGGTAGGAGCCGTAATAGAATCCTCGGCCGATATGTAGGTAGATGCAGATGAAAAAGAAGGAGGCTCCGTTTGCATGGAGGTTACGGATTAGTCACCCGAATTGTACATTTCGGCATATATGGGCTACAGAATTGAAAGCTAGGGTGGTATCTGCTGTATAATGTATGGCTAGCAGTAGGCCTGTGACGATTTGTGTAATTAGACAGATGCCTAGTAGGGATCCGAAGTTTCATCAAGCTGAAATGTTGGAAGGAGTGGGAAGGTCGATTAGGGAATCGTTTACGATTTTTAGGAGAGGGTGGTTTTTACGTAGATTGAGGGCCATTAGGGTGGGTTCTATATGAGGATATGAGGATGATAAGGATTGATAGGGCGAATGATCCTAGATAGGCTTTGATTAAGCCAGTGTGGAAAGTGGTGGAGGTTTTTGATGCTATAACTTGTAGGTTGGCTAGTCCTTCTGGGCCTAATAGTTTGTATCATGACAGGTCAATTAGGTGAGATGCAATGTTTTGGCCTCCGCTTAGTAGTTTTGTTGTTGTAAAGCGATGGGTTAGTGGGTTGAAGTAGCCTAGATTTGTTGAGAAGTCTGAGAGAGGGTTTCGTTTTGGGTAGATTAGAGCTTGGGCTATGTTTGATAGTTCTAGAGCTAGGGCAATGCCTAATACTGTGACTAGGATGGCTGTGAGTTTGATGGATAGGGGTATGGTTATAGGTGGAGTTTTTGTTGGAGGGATGTAGGAGGTAATTAGGAATCCTGCTGCGATGCTTCCTAATGCTAAGCGAGTGATTGGGGATAGTACTGCTGGGTTGTTTTCGTTTATAGGGGTGAGAGGGGGAATGCGAACAAAGCCTGTTTGGACTAGTAGGGTTATTCGAATAGTGTAGATTGCAGTAAATGATGTGGCTAGAAGGGTGAGTAGTAAGGCTCAGGTGTTTAGGTAGGAGGTGTTTAAACTTTCAATGATTTGGTCTTTTGAGTAAAATCCTGCTAGGAATGGTGTTCCTATAAGTGCTAGGTTGCCAATAGTTAGGCATGAAGTGGTTGTTGGTAGTATTTTTTGCAGGCCTCCTATTTTTCGAATGTCCTGTTCGCCGTTAAGGCTGTGGATGATGGAGCCGGAACATAGGAATAGTATGGCTTTGAAGAATGCATGGGTGGAAATGTGTAAGAAAGCTAGTTGGGGTAGGTTTAGTCCAATTGTAACTATTATTAGGCCTAGTTGGCTGGATGTGGAGAAGGCAATGATTTTTTTAATGTCGTTTTGAGTGAGAGCGCATGTGGCTGCAAATAGTGTTGAGATGGCTCCTAAGCATAGGCATAAGGTGAGTGCAGTAGGATTATTGCTGAATAGTGGGTGGGTTCGGATTAGTAGGAAGATCCCTGCTACTACTATTGTGCTGGAGTGTAGTAGGGCGGATACAGGAGTGGGTCCTTCTATGGCTGCTGGTAGTCATGGGTGGAGGCCAAATTGGGCGGATTTACCTGCTGCGGCTAGGATAAGTCCTAAGAGTGGGAGTGTGGGGGTTTGGTCTGGGGTGGAGATTTGTTGGATTTCTCAAGTGTTTATAGTGGAGGCTAATCAGGCTATGCAGAGAATGAGGCCTACGTCTCCTACTCGGTTGTATAGTACGGCCTGTAGGGCAGCAGTATTGGCTTCGGCTCGTCCATGCCATCAACTGATTAGTAGGAATGATATGATTCCTACTCCTTCTCATCCGATGAATAGGAGGAATAGATTGTTAGAAATGATTAGGATGAGTATTGCAATTAAGAAGAATAGTAAGTAAGTGAAGAATTTTGTGATGTAGGGGTCTGATGCTATGTATCATGTTGCGAATTGCAGGATGGATCAGGATACGAATAGGGCAATTGGGAAGAAGGTTAATGAGTAGAAGTCTATTTTTAGGCTGATAGGAATTTTGAAGTTTATAATGAATTTTCATTCTCAGAACGAAGTAAGACTTTCTGTTCCTGAGTGAATATGGATAGTTATTGGGACTAAACTGATTAGGAAGGCGGCTTTAACAGTGTTTATGATAGTGGTTGGGGTATTTTTTAGGCTGTTTGATAGTAGGGGAAAGATAATTGGAGTGAACAGGGTTGTTAGGGTCAATAACATGAATGTGTTTAGGATTAGTGATTGATCCATTACTTTCACTTGGATTTGCACCAAGATAGCTGGTTCCTAAGACCATTGGATTACTGTTATCCTTTGAAAGTAAGGGGGCTGAGGTTTTAGACTCAGATGCGAGAATTAGCAGTTCTTGCTGGTTAAACCTCCCCTCGGCAAGTAAGAAGAGTCTAACTTCTATCTTTAGAATCACAGTCTAATGTTTGGATTGAAACTATACTTGCATATAGGAGTACCTGAGATTAATTCAGGTTTTAGAATAAGTAGTATTATAGGAATTATATGTAGAGCTATAAGTAAGTGTTCTCGAGTGGAAGAGTTTTGAATTGAGGTGATGTGAGATGGGAGAATTCCTCGTTGTGTTGTGATTAGTATGTATAGGGTATATGAGGCGGTTAGGATGATTGCAGTTCCTGTAAGGATGATTGTGATAGAGGATCAGTTGAATAGGGCAATTACAATTGTTAGTTCTGCTATGAGGTTCGTTGTTGGTGGGAGTGCCATATTAGTTAGGTTGGCCAGGAGTCATCAGGTGGCCATTAGGGGAAGCAGAGGTTGAAGCCCTCGGGTAAGAATTAGGATTCGGCTGTGGGTTCGTTCGTAGTTTGTGTTGGCTAAGCAGAATAGTATGGAGGAGGTTAGTCCGTGTGAAATTATTAGAATTATTGCTCCTGAAAATGCTCATTGAGTTTGAATTATGGTTGCGGCAATAACTAGTCCTATGTGACTCACAGAGGAATAAGCAATTAATGATTTTAGGTCAATTTGTCGTAGACAGATAGCGCTTGTTATTAGTGCTCCTCATAATGCTAGGGTAATAAATGGGTAGTGAAGGTTGTTTAGGGCGGGATTCACTAGAATAGTGATTCGCATGATTCCATAACCGCCTAGTTTTAGGAGTAAAGCAGCTAGTAGTATGGATCCGGCGATTGGGGCTTCTACATGGGCTTTAGGTAGTCATAGATGAAGTCCGTAAAGTGGGGCTTTTACTATGAAGGCTAGGAGGAGTGCTAGGCTTGATAGTAGGCCTGTTCATGAGGAGCTTACTGTTGGGTGAGATAGTTTGAATATGGGGAAATATAGTGTGCCAATTGTATTGTGTAGGTGTAGAATGGTAATGAGTAGTGGGAGTGAGCTGGCGAGGGTATAGAATAGTAGGTAAATTCCTGCGTTTAGTCGTTCAGGTTGGTTTCCTCATCGGGTGATTAGGATCAGAGTTGGAATTAGGGTGGCTTCAAATGCGATGTAGAATAGTATTAGTTCTGAGGCTGAGAAGGCTAGGAGGATGAATGGTTGAACTAGTACTAGTGTTGTGACGAATATTCGTTTACGGATAGTGGGTTCATGTTCTATGTGGTTTTGGCTTGCTATTACTATGAGCGGAAGAAGTCAGCACGATAGAACAAGTAGGGGTGAAGAGATTTGGTCAATAGAGGTTCAATGAGTTAGGTCTTTGCTTGGGTAATATGTTGGGGTGAACCATTTAAGGCTGATGGTAGCAATTAGTAGGCTGTGTGCTGTAATATTGGTTCATAAATGTTTATTGGGGGAGAGGAAGGCTAGTGGAAGGAGTATGATAGTTGGGATTATGATTTTTAGCATTGTAGTAGATTGAAGTTGTGTAGGTGGTCAGAGCCGTGTGTTCGGGTGGAGGCAACTAGTAACGCTAGTCCTGTGGCTGCTTCGCAGGCGGAAAAGGCTAGTATGAAGATTGGTAGTAGGGTGGATGAGGATGTTTGGGTTTGGATTGGTCATATGGATAGGGCTACATACATGGATAATATCATGCTTTCTAGGCATAGGAGGGCTGAGATTAGATGGGTTCGGTGGAAGGCTAGGCCTAGGCTACTTAAAGTGAAGGCAGAGTAGAAACATAGGTGTAGGGCTGACATTGAGAAAGTTATAGGGTTTGAGCTATAATCTGTTGAGTCGAAATCAACTGTCTTAGTTAGACTAACTTTCTGCTATTCTGCTCATTCTAATCCTCCTTGAGCTCATTCGTAGATTAGGCCTAGAGTGAGGATAATGATTAGGATTGAAGCTCATATGAGTGTAGTGGTAGGGTCTTGTAGTTGGATGGCCCATGGAAGTGGTAACAGGAGAGCGATTTCTAGGTCGAACAGTAAAAATAGAATCGCTACTAGGAAGAATCGAATTGAAAATGGCAGCCGGGCGGACCCTAGTGGGTCGAAACCGCATTCGTAGGGAGATAGCTTTTCTGAGTCTGGGTTTATTTGGGCGAGTCAGAAGTTTAGTGCGGTTAGGGCGATGCTTAGGGTTAAAGACAAGGCGATTATGAATATAATTATATTCATTACTCTTCTCTGGGGTTGAACCAGATTCTAGAGATTGGAAGTCAATTGTAATCAATATACTAGAAGAGTAAGATCCTCATCAGTAGATAGTCATGTAGAGGAATAATCATACGACGTCTACGAAGTGTCAGTATCAGGCTGCCGCTTCAAAGCCAAAGTGGTGTTTTGGTGTAAAGTGGTATTTGATTAGGCGTAGTAAGCAGACAAGTAGGAATGTAGAGCCGATAATTACATGTAGGCCGTGGAATCCTGTTGCAACAAAGAAGGTAGAGCCGTACACACTGTCGGCGATGGAGAATGGAGCTTCGTAGTATTCTATGGCTTGTAGTGCAGTAAAGTAAAACCCTAGAAGTACTGTTAGGGTTAGGGCTTGGATTGCTTGTTTTCGATTAGCTTCTATAATACTGTGGTGGGCTCATGTGACTGTAACTCCTGATGCTAGAAGGATGGCGGTGTTTAAGAGGGGTACGTCTATTGGGTTCAGGGGTTTGATTCCTACAGGGGGTCATTGTCCTCCTAATTCTGGAGTGGGGGCAAGGCTGGAATGGAAGAATGCCCAGAAAAAGCCTAGGAAGAAGAATGCTTCTGATGTGATGAATAGGACTATTCCATATCGGAGACCTTTTTGTACTGTGGGTGTGTGGTGGCCTTGGAATGTGCTTTCTCGTACGATATCACGTCATCACTGTAGTATTACTAGGGCAGTGGAAAGTAGCCCGATGATTAGGAGGTATGGCGTGTTGTAGTGGAATCACATGGTTAGGCCTGATGTGGTAAGGAGGGCGGCGGCCGCTCCGAAAATTGGTCATGGGCTGGGGTCAACTATGTGGTAAGAGTGTGCTTGGTGAGCCATTGGGGATTAGATGTTTTCTTGTAAGTATAAGCTTAGAAGTAGGACGAATACATAAGCTTGGATTATGGCTACTGCTACTTCTAGAATAGTTAGTAGGAAAAGGACTAGTAAGGTTAAGAGTGATACGATTGGTATTGTTGAAAGTAGGACGGTAGTGGCTGTAGAGATAAGTTGAATTAGTAAGTGGCCTGCTGTCAGGTTGGCTGTAAGGCGTACACCTAGGGCTAGTGGGCGAATAAGTAGGCTGGTTGTTTCAATTAGGATGAGGGCGGGAATTAGTGGTGTTGGTGTGCCTTCTGGGAGTAAGTGACCTAGTGAGGCTGATGGTTGGTTTCGTAGGCCGGTAAGGAGGGTAGCGAGTCATAGTGGGAAGGCCAGGGCTAGGTTTATTGATAGTTGTGTGGTAGGAGTGAATGTATATGGTAGTAGACCTAAGAGGTTGATTAGTAGGAGGAAAATTATTAGTGATGTTAGAATTAGGGCTCATTTATGGCCTTTTTTGTTTAGTGGTATTATCAGTTGTTTTGTGACTAGATTGATGAATCATAGTTGTAAAGTTGAGAGTCGGTTAGTGATTCATCGGTTGTCCAGGGATGGTAGGAGTAAGGCTGGGAATGTTATGGAGATTAGGATTAGGGGGATCCCTAGTAGTGATGGGCTTGAGAATTGATCAAAGAAACTTAGGTTCATGGTCAAGTTCAGGGGGTAGTGGTTGTGGTTGTTGGAGTTTTGCTGGATGGGGGGTTTGTGGAGACGAAGGTTAGAAGTTTAGGTTGGATGATTAATGAGTAGGTCAGTCATGAAGTGAGCATGATAAAAAATCATGGGCCTGGGTTTAGTTGGGGCATGTCATTAAGGAGGGTGTTTTCCCCTCTTTCTCTAGCTTAAAAGGCTAGTGCTGTTCCATAGCTTCTTAATGATTAAGATGAAAGTAGGGAGGATCAGTTTTCGAAGTTTGCAAGTGGGGCAGATTCTACCACGATAGGTATGAAGCTGTGGTTAGCCCCACAGATTTCAGAGCACTGTCCATAGAAGACTCCTGGTCGTGTAGCGATAAATGAAGTTTGGTTGAGTCGCCCTGGGATTGCGTCGGTTTTAACACCTAGGCTTGGGACTGCTCATGAGTGGAGTACATCATCGGCAGTGACGATGACTCGAATTGGTGATTCCATTGGGACGACTACGCGATGGTCTACTTCTAGAAGTCGGAAATGGCCTAGGGGTAGGTCCGCAGTAGGAATTATATATGAGTCAAATGTTAGGTCTTTAAAGTCTGTATATTCGTAGGTTCAGTATCATTGATGACCGATAGCTTTTAGGGTTAGGTCTGGTTCGTTAATTTCGTCTATTATGTAAAGGATTTGTAGGGATGGAAGAGCTAGTATGATAAGGACAATTGCAGGGAGGATTGTTCAGACTAGTTCGATTTCTTGTGCGTCAACAGTATTTGATGATAATTTTTCAGTAAGTATAAGTGCTAGTAGATACAGCACTAGGCTGCAAATTGCTAGGGCAGTTATTAGTGCATGATCGTGGAATTCTACTAGTTCTTCTATAATAGGGGATGAAGCGTCTTGGAAACCTAATTGTGAGTGGTTGGCCATGTTTGGGTGTAGAGATGTACAGGGTTTCCACCTGTAATTTAGTCTTGACAAGGCTATGTAATGGTTTTACTAACATCTCTGGATGAGAAAGAAGCATAAGTGGTTTATATGCGGTTGGCTTGAAACCAACATATGGGGGTTCGATTCCTTCCTTTCTTGAACTTGGACAAAGGCTGGTTCTTCGAATGTGTGGTATGGAGGTGGGCAGCCGTGGATTCATTCAATGTTTGTGCTGACTAGTTCTGGTTGGAAGGCTTTACGTTTGGATGCGAAGGCTTCTCAGATGATAAACACTAGTATGATTACGGCTGTGAGAGAGATTAGGGAGCCTACTGAAGAGATAGTGTTTCACAGTGTATAGGCGTCTGGGTAGTCTGAGTATCGTCGTGGCATGCCAGCTAGGCCTAGGAAGTGTTGAGGGAAGAAAGTAAGGTTGACTCCTACGAATATTACTCCAAATTGAGCTTTGGCTCATGTGGAGTGTAGAGTGTATCCGGTGAATAGTGGGAATCAGTGAGTGAAGCCTGCTAGGATTGCAAATACTGCTCCTATGGATAATACGTAGTGGAAGTGGGCTACTACGTAGTATGTGTCGTGTAGAGCAATGTCTAGTGAAGAATTTGCTAGGACGATTCCTGTTAGTCCTCCGATGGTAAATAGGAAGATAAAGCCTAGGGCTCATAGTATTGGAGGGTCTCATTTGATTGTTCCTCCGTGCAGAGTTGCTAGTCAGCTGAATACTTTGATGCCGGTTGGGATGGCGATGATCATAGTAGCAGATGTGAAGTATGCTCGGGTATCTACGTCTATTCCTACTGTAAATATGTGGTGGGCTCATACGATGAATCCTAGGAATCCAATAGATAGTATAGCTCATACTATTCCTATGTAGCCGAATGGCTCTTTTTTACCTGCATAGTAAGCAACTACGTGCGAGATGATTCCGAATCCTGGCAGGATTAGGATGTATACTTCTGGATGTCCGAAGAATCAGAATAGGTGTTGGTATAGTACTGGGTCTCCTCCTCCAGCTGGGTCGAAGAATGTGGTGTTTAGGTTACGGTCTGTAAGGAGTATAGTAATTCCGGCAGCTAGAACAGGTAGTGATAGAAGTAGCAGGACTGCGGTGATTAGGACGGATCACACGAATAGAGGAGTTTGGTATTGTGAAAGTGCTGGGGGTTTTATGTTAATTGCTGTTGTAATGAAATTGATTGCTCCTAGGATAGAGGAAATTCCTGCTAGATGCAGTGAGAAAATTGCTAGGTCAACTGAAGCTCCAGCATGGGCTAGGTTTCCAGCTAGTGGGGGGTACACAGTTCATCCTGTTCCTACTCCTGCTTCTACTGTTGAGGAGGCTAGGAGAAGTAGGAAGGAGGGAGGGAGTAGTCAGAAGCTTATGTTGTTTATTCGTGGGAATGCTATGTCTGGGGCACCAATTATTAGGGGAACTAGTCAGTTTCCAAATCCTCCGATTATAATGGGTATTACTATGAAGAAAATTATTACGAAAGCATGGGCTGTAACTACTACGTTGTAGATTTGGTCGTCTCCTAGAAGAGCACCTGGTTGTCCAAGTTCTGCTCGGATGAGGAGGCTTAGGGCGGTACCAACTATTCCGGCTCATGCGCCAAAGATTAGGTATAGGGTACCGATGTCTTTGTGGTTAGTTGAGAATAATCATCGGTTAATGAAAGTCACAGGTAAGATGGCTGAGTGTTTAGGCGTTAGGCTGTAGTCCTTTTTACAGAGGTTCAATTCCTCTTCTTATCGGCCCTGTAGTGAAGTTCATGGCGGGTTGCAAGCTCGTCGATGCGCATTTGTAGTGTGCCGGGGTCTTAGGCAGAGGCCTGTTGGTTGGGCATATAGCTGTTAACTATAGAGTCGTGGGATCGAAACCCATCTGTCTAGGGGTGTAAAGTCCTAGCTTAATTAAAGCGCCTGAGTTGCATTTAGGAGATGCAGGTTAATGTCCTGCGGATTTTAGCAGAAACTAAGAGAGTTTAACTCTTATTTAAGGCTTTGAAGGCCTTCGGTTTAAATTGATCCTAAGTTTCTTAGACAATGGTGAGGATTATAGGAGAGACAGGGAGAAGTATGATGGATAGGGTGGTTAAAATGGCGATTGAGATGTTAACGGGTTTGTTGGTATGCCATTTTTTTATGTGGTTTGTGGTGTGAGGGGGTAGTGTAATGGTTGCGCAGTATGCAAGGCGTAGGTAGAAAAACAGACCTAATAGGGAGAGCAGGGAAATGATTATTGCTGCTGGGGCTATACCTTGTTTGGTTAGTTCTTCAATAATAAGTCATTTTGGGAGGAAGCCTGTTAAAGGGGGCAGGCCGGCTAAAGATAATAGGGTTAGTAGGAAGATAGAGCTAAGTGAAGGTGATTTTGTTCATGTGGTCATTAGTGTTGTTAGTTTTAGGACTTTCATTGAGTTTAGAGTAAGGAACACAGCTGCCGTTATTAGAGAATATAGGTAGAAGTTTAATAAGGTAAGTTTTGGGTTATAGATGACGATAATAGCCATTCAACCTAGGTGGGAAATGGAGGAAAAAGCTAGGATTTTTCGAATTTGTGTTTGGTTTAGTCCTATTCAGCCACCTAGAGCAACAGAGAGGATTGCTATAGCAGTTAAAAGTTCTGGGTTTAGTGAGTGTGAGGTTATGTAGAGCAGGGTAATTGGTGGGAATTTTACAGCTGTTGATAGGACAAGGCCGGTAGTTAGAGAGGAACCCTGAAGTACTTCTGGGAATCAAAAATGGAATGGAACTAGTCCTAGTTTTATTGAGATTGCTGCGGTTAGGATTAGGGATGAGGCTGGGTGAGTTATCTGGGTGATATCCCATTGGCCAGTATGTCATGCATTGGTTATGCTAGAGAATAGTACTAGGGCAGAAGCAGCTGCTTGAACGAGGAAGTACTTGGTTGCAGCTTCAATGGCCCGGGGGTGGTGGGATTTTGAAATTAGGGGCAAAACGGCGAGTGTGTTAATTTCAAGGCCGGCCCAGGCCGTAATTCAATGATGACTAGAAATAGTGATGGTTGTTCCAAGGAGAAGGCTCGTTACGAAAATTAATTTCGCTTGGGGGTTCATTAGTAGGGGAAGGGATTAAACCATCATTTTCGGGGTATGGGCCCGATAGCTTATTTAGCTGACCCTACTAGAAAATAATATAAAGGAAGTATGGAGGGTTTTGATCCCTTCTGTGCAGGTTCAATTCCTGCTTTTCTAAGTTTAGGAAATGGAAGGGCTGGTATACCTCCATGTTCACTTTATCATAGTGACCCTTAGTGTTCAGGCACATTTCCTCGGGCATCTTAGATAGGGTGGTAGGCCTGCGTAGCAGATTGGTATGCTGATATGTCACAGGCACAGGGCGAGTGTGAGAGGTAGGAAGTTTTTTCATAATAGATGCATGAGTTGGTCGTATCGGAATCGTGGGTATGAGGCACGAATTCATAGAAATCCTGCTGACAGAAGTAGGACTTTTGTAGCTAGAATCACTGGGAAAAGTTCTTGAGGGGGGTGGAGTAGGCTTGGATTGAAGAATAGGATGGCGGTTAATATGTTTATAAGTATGATATTAGCATATTCTGCTAGGAAGAACAGGGCGAATGGTCCTGCTGCATATTCTACATTAAACCCTGAAACTAGTTCTGACTCACCTTCTGTGAGATCAAATGGGGCGCGGTTAGTTTCGGCTAGTGTAGAGACATATCATATTATAGCAAGGGGTCAGCAAGAAAAGATTAAGTAAAGTGGTTCTTGGGTTACTGCTAGGGTGCTTAGGGTGTAACTTCCGCTTAGTAGAATAATGGATAGAAGGATGATTGCTAACGTTACTTCATATGAAATGGTTTGGGCTACTGCTCGTAGTGCTCCGATTAAAGCATATTTTGAGTTGGAGGCTCATCCAGATCAAAGGATAGAGTATACTGCCAAACTTGATATGGCTAGGATAAATAGCAGGCCTAGGTTTAGGTCTGCTAGAGAGAATGGAATTGGTAGGGGTGTTCAAATGGAAATTGCCAGAAGAAGGGCTAGTATAGGGGTAATAATGAACAAGATTGGGGAGGATGTTGATGGACGGATCGGCTCTTTGATGAATAGTTTAATTCCGTCTGCTAGGGGCTGGAGTAGCCCGAATGGGCCTACCACATTGGGGCCTTTTCGGCCTTGTATGTAGCTTAGGATTTTACGTTCTACTAGGGTCAGGAAGGCCACGGCAATTAGGATAGGGACGGCGTAGGAAAGGGCTATAATTAGGTTAATTAGGATAGGATATTTGGTCATTTGGGAATAAAGCTAGGGAGAGGATTTGAACCTCTGAGTTAAAGGACTTAAGCCTTTTGCATTTTCCGAGCTCTGCCACGCTAGCTGGTCCTTTTCTAGGACGTGGTTGTGGTGAGATAGCCTTTCGTAATTTAGTTGGTTTCATTACTTAAGGCGGGGGCTTGCCTGTAGTATTGGCCCCACTTTTCCTATCCTTTCGTACTGGGAAGAGTTCATCATAGATAGAAACCGACCTGGATTGCTCCGGTCTGAACTCAGATCACGTAGGACTNTTAATCGTTGAACAAACGAACCCTTAGTAGCGGCTGCACCACTAGGATGTCCTGATCCAACATCGAGGTCGTAAACCTCCCCGTCGATACGGACTCTCGGAGGAGATTGCGCTGTTATCCCTGGGGTAGCTTGGTCCATTGATCAATTATATTGGATCTGGGTGCTATTAGCACGTTGAGGGGTTGCTCTCAGTCTGGAGTTATGGTCCAGTTTTTGGAGGCTTTGTTTTACTCCAAGGTCGCCCCAACCGAAAAATGCAGACCAGAACCCTGTGTATGCGTGAACCCAGTGGGTGTGAATGTGTTGAGGGGTGGTTGCTGATTTTGAAGTTCCACAGGGTCTTCTCGTCTTATGTTGTTATCCCTGCTTTTGCACAGGGAGATCAATTTCACCGATCGCCTGTAAGAGACAGTTAAGACCTCGTTTAGCCATTCATACAGGTCTCAATTTACGAGACAATTGATTGCGCTACCTTTGCACGGTTAGGATACCGCGGCCGTTTAACACTAGGTCACCGGGCAGGCATCACCTTCAATACTTGTTTGTGGTTTGCTGAAGGCTATGTTTTTGGTAAACAGTCGGGCCTTGACGTGTTTGCCTAGTTCCTTTTACAGGTTTTAATCTTTCTTAATGGACGCTCCTCTGTCGGGTTAACAATATACCTGATACTCTGCTTGTTTGATTAGTCGTATCTTGGTGATTTGTTAATAATGTACTGATGTAAGCTTGCGTCGTAGAGGGAGGACCCTGGTTACTCATTCTAGCATTAATTCTCCTATTTACATATAGGTTAGCCTGTTAATGATGAGGGAGTCGTAAAGTTTATATATTTTTTACAGGTGAAGAGCTTTGACGCACTCTTTGTTGATGGCCGCTTTAAAGCCCACAGGAATTTCGGTTTAATTTTACTTATCCGCTCGTAGAGATTGTATTCTTTTTTAAAGGAGCTGTACCTCCTTTAAATAGCCCTTAATTCGCTTCATTAGGGTTTTGTGGGTTTTCCTTGGAGAAGAATTAAGAGTGAACTAAGATTCGTTTCACAGGCAACCAGCTATCACCCAGCTCGATTGGCTTTTCACCTCTACTAGTAAGTCATCCCACTCTTTTGCAACAGAGACGGGTTCGCTCAATAATAGCTGCTCACAAGTAGCTCGCTTGGGTTTCGGGGTGGCAAACTAAAATTCATTTTGCTTGGTTTTTCTTGCTAGACCATGATGCAAAAGGTACAAGGGTTGATCTTTGCTGTTTATAGCTTTTCTTTTTCACTATTATTTCATCTTTCCCTTACGGTACGTGATCTCTATCGCTCCAATAGGTGTCTTTTCTATCGCCTATACTAAGACTAGTAAATGTTTTAGTTAGGTGTGTCAGTAGTAGCTTTGTTATTCCAGGTCAATGCATATTGGGCTAGAATTTGGCATCAAGACGATCTGATATTAACAGATATCTTTCAGGTGTAAGCTGAATGCTTTTGTTGAAGCTACGTCTTGGTAGTCTAAGTGCACCTTCCGGTACACTTACCTTGTTACGACTTACCTCCTCTTTAGCTGAATAGCTTATTAATGTATTTGGATTTGGTCGCTTTTGAGGAGGGTGACGGGCGGTGTGTACGTGTCCCAGAGCCGGCTTAAAGAGGGCTCGATTGTCCCACTTTACTGCTAAATCCGCCTTCCAGGGGCTGTTTCATGCCCCTTTGCCGTATATTCTAATCTAGAAAATGTAGCCCATTGCTTCCATCCCATAGGCTATACCTTGACCTGTCTTATTAGTGGGTTAGACTATTGTGCTCACTGTTAGGCCTTCAGGGGGGGTGAGCTGGCGACGGCGGTATATAGGCTGAATCTGGCGAGGGATGGTCAGGTATATCGTGGATCATCGATTACAGAACAGGCTCCTCTAGGTGGTTTTGGGACACCGCCAAGTCCTTAGAGTTTTAAGCGTTTGTGCTCGTAGTTCTCGGGCGGATACTCAAGTAGGGTTAGAGTATCAAGATTTAGGGCCAGGCATAGTGGGGTATCTAATCCCAGTTTGGGCCCTGGCTTTCGTGGATTTCAATTAATCGTCAGTCTAAGATCTTCTTTGGTAGGTGGCCTTATGGGCATCTTGGGCTTGTTACAGCTCAGTTGCATTTTAATCTTAGTTACTTTGATAGCATGTTACCACCCTTTACGCCGTCAGTAATGTTGATTTGGGCCTCTTGTATGACCGCGGTGGCTGGCACAAGATTTACCGTCCCTAAATTGCTATGACTAAGTCAAGTTTACACTCATTGCTTAATATTAATTACTGCTGAGAACCCGTGGGGGTGTGGCAATTGCAAGGCGTCTTGGGCTACAAATTGTGGTGAGCCTGATACCCGCTCCTATCGACTTAATTTAAGGGTGCCTAGGGCATCTACACTGGAATGCGGATACTTGCATGTATATATCTAGCAAAAACCAACAGTAAGGTTAGGACTAAGTCTTTTGTCCGTGGGTGCTTTTAGCAGCCGTCTTAACATCTTCAGTGTTATGCTTTGTTTTAAGCTACATGGAC